TTATATAATTATATGCATAAATATAAACTATGGGTTTGGTCAAAGTTAAATTTATTCTTCTTTAAAAATATTATTATTTTATATTAAATATTTAATATGTGTTTTTAAGTATTACTAATATTAATTAAATAAAGTAATAAATTAATATTAATTATAATTAATATTTTATTATTTATTAAATTGTAAAAATTTAAATAGCCATTTAGGTTTTAATGATAAATATTATGAAGAAAAAAAGAAAAGAAAATATTAAAAATTAAATAATTTATATTAAATATATTAACTATGTAAAATATTTATCTAATAGATTTATATGAATATATAAATATTTATATGTATATATATGTATACATATTAACATATTTATTATATATATATATATATATATACATTAATATTTACATATATAATATAATATATATATATATATATATAGGTATATATATATATATATATATATATATATATATATTAAAATAAATTAATTAAATTAAATTATTTAATATAAAAAAAAAAAAAAAAAAAATTCTATGCAAAAAATAGTGCATATAAATAAATTTTTTATGGTTTAAAAAATTTATTATGAATCTGTTTTACATATAAATTTTAGTGTTGATTTTTAATTATTTTAATAATAATTAATTAAAGATAAATAGTAATTAATATTAAAAATTTAAGAAATTAAGATTTAGCATTATTTAAATTATTAACTAATTTTGTGCCAGCAGTTGCGGTTAAACAAAAAATAAGTTAAATTTTTTTAGTTCTAATAAATAAATATTAATATATCTAAAATTTTAAATTATTAGGTGAAATTTTAATTTAATAAAAATTTATAATAAATTTATGTTATTAATAAATTTTAATAAAAACTAGGATTAGATACCCTATTATTAAAAACTTAAATTAAAAATACTAAAATAGTAAATAATTATTTATTGAAACTTAAATAATTTGGCGGTATTTTAGTTCTTTTAGAGGAATCTGTTTATTAATTGATAGTCCACGAGTTAATTTACTTAATTTAAAAGTTTATATATCGTTGTTAAAAAAATATTTTTTAATAAAAATAATATTTTAAAATTTAAATAAAAAATTAAGTCAGATCAAGATGTAGTTTATAATTAAGAATATAATGGATTACAATAAATTTATTTATATGGATTTTAATTATTAATGATTAAGTGAAAGTGGATTTAAATGTAATTTTTTTTTAATTAATAAAATGATTAAAAATTAAAATATGTACATATTGCCCGTCGCTTTCATTTATAAATTGAAATAAGTCGTAACAAAGTAGAGGTACTGGAAAGTGTTTCTAGAAAGATCAAATTAGAGCTTGTTAAGTATTTCATTTACATTGAAAAGATAGTTAATTTATTGATTAATTAATTTGAGGGGTAAAATTAATAATTTAGTAAATAATAAAAAAAATTTTAATATTAAAATAATTTAATGGGGGTTAAAGTATTTTAATAGAAAAAATTTAAATTTTTATAGTGAAATAGTATTGTGAAAGAATTTTGAAATATTTTGAAATTAAATTTATTAAAAAGTAAATTTTATTTATTGTATCTTGGGTATCAGAGTTTATTAAAAATTTTTTATTGGGGTTAAATTTCTCGAATTTAAAAGAGATAATTAATTAAAAAAGTTATTGTTGTATAAATATTTTTAATAATTAATTTGAAATGAAATGTTAATCGTTTTTAAATATATCTAGTTTTTTTAGAAAAAAATTTAATTTTTAATTTTAGTTTAAAATTTATTAATTAATTTAATTTATTTTAATATAAAATTTTATATTTTAAGGGATAAGCTTTAAATTAAACTTTTATAATAATTTTTATTAATTTAAAATTTTTATAATTTATATTGTTAATAAATTATATTTTATTATAAATAATTTTATAAAATATAAAATTTAATTATTATTTAATTTTTTATAAAAAAATAAATTGTAATATTTTATATTTAAATATTATGATAAAATTAGTATATAAAAAAATAATAAATTAATAATTATTAATTTTATTTAAAATTAATTTAAAGGAATTCGGCAAAATTTTATATTCACTTGTTTATCAAAAACATGTCTTTTTGTAAATAATTTAAAGTCTAATCTGCCCACTGATAATAATTAAAGGGCTGCAGTATTTTGACTGTACAAAGGTAGCATAATCATTAGTCTCTTAATTGGTGACTTGTATGAAGGATTGGATGAAATATATACTGTCTTTAATTTATATTATTGAATTTAATTTTTTAGTTAAAAAGCTCAAATAAATTAAAAAGACGAGAAGACCCTATAGAGTTTTATAATTTTTATACATTAATTTTATTTATAAATTTTTTTTTATTTTTAATTTATGAAAATTATTTTATTGGGGTGATAAAAAAATTAAATAAACTTTTTTTAAAAAATTTCATTAATAAATGAATAAATGATCCAATTTTATTGATTATAAGATTAAATTACCTTAGGGATAACAGCGTAATTTTTTTTTTTAGTTCAAATAAAAAAAAAAGTTTGCGACCTCGATGTTGGATTAAGATAAAATTTATATGCAAAAGTATAAAATTTTGATCTGTTCGATCATTAAAATCTTACATGATCTGAGTTCAAACCGGTGTAAGCCAGGTTGGTTTCTATCTTTTAAAAAAAAAATATTTTAGTACGAAAGGATTAAATATTTTAATTAAATTATTAGTAATTGAATTTTATTAATTTTCATATAATTTTTTATATTAAATTTTTTTTATTGCTATTTTGGCAGAAAAAATGTAATGGTTTTAGAAGTCATGAATATATAATTTATTATATAAGTAGTACATTTATATAGTTGATATTTTTATAGGCTTAATTGGTGTTTTAATTTTAATTTTAGGGGTTTTAGTTGGGGTGGCTTTTTTAACTTTGTTAGAACGTAAGGTTTTAGGTTATATTCAAATTCGAAAAGGCCCTAATAAAATGGGGTTTAATGGAATTTTACAGCCTTTTTCAGATGCTATTAAATTATTTACTAAAGAACAAATTTATCCTAATTTTTCTAATTACTTAATTTATTATTTTTCTCCTGTTATTAGTTTTATTTTGTCTTTATTTATTTGAATTTTAATTCCCTATTCTTTTAATATATTAATATTTAATTTAGGTATTTTATTTTTTTTTTGTTGTACTAGATTAGGGGTATATAGAATTATAATTGCCGGGTGATCTTCTAATTCAAATTATTCTTTATTAGGGGGTTTACGGGCAGTAGCTCAAACTATTTCTTATGAAGTAAGTTTAGCCTTAATTCTTATATCTTCAGTAATTATAATTATAGATTTTAATTTATTAACTTTTTTTTATTATCAAAAATTAGTTTGATTTTTGGTTTTTATAATTCCTTTATGCATATGTTGATTTTCTTCTATATTAGCAGAGACTAATCGAACTCCTTTTGATTTTGCTGAAGGAGAAAGTGAGCTAGTTTCAGGGTTTAATATTGAATATAGAAGAGGGGGATTTGCTTTAATTTTTTTGGCTGAATATTCAAGAATTTTATTTATAAGTTTATTATATGTAATTGTTTATTTAGGTGGTTATGAGATAAGTTTTTTTTTTTATTTAAAAATAGTAATAATTTCTTTTTTATTTATTTGAGTTCGAGGGACTTTACCTCGTTATCGTTATGATAAATTAATATATTTAGCTTGAAAAATTTATTTACCTGTCTCTTTAAATTTTATGTTATTTTTTTTAGGGTTAAAAATTTTTTTATTATAATTTTTTGATTTTTTTTAGTATAAATTAATAGAAATTTATATTTCTTTTTTAAGTTTTCAAAACAAATACTTTAACAAGTTCATTAATTTTATAAGTTAATTTTATAAATAATTTTATCTCAATAAATTCTAATTAAAGGATTTAATAGAAAATAATTAAAATAAAAAAAAGTTAATAATTGTCCTGTCAAGATATAAGGTTCTTCTACTGGTCGGGCTCCAATTCAAGTTAATAAGATTACTATTCTTACAAAAGATCAAAATATTATTTGATTAATTGGGTAAAATTGAATTCCTTGGATTTTTTTTTTAAAGGTTAATGGTAGAATAATTAAGATTAAAATAGATATAATTAATGCAATAACTCCTCCTAATTTATTAGGAATAGATCGAAGAATTGCATATGCAAATAAGAAATATCATTCTGGTTGAATATGGACTGGGGTAACTAATGGGTTAGCTGGGATAAAATTATCAGGGTCTCCTAATAAGTAAGGATTAATTAAAGTTAATATAATTAATATTGTTCTTATAATAATAAATCCAATTAAATCTTTAAATGTAAAAAAAGGATGAAAAGGAATTTTATCTAAATTACTATTTATTCCTAATGGATTATTAGATCCTGTTTGATGAAGAAATAATAAATGAATTATAGTTATTATAGTTAAAATAAAAGGTAATAAGAAATGAAAAGTATAAAATCGAGTTAATGTTGCATTATCTACAGCAAATCCCCCTCAGATTCAGTTAACTAATATTGTGCCTAAATATGGAATTGCTGATAATAAATTAGTAATTACTGTTGCCCCTCAAAATGATATTTGTCCTCATGGCAATACATAGCCTATAAAAGCAGTTGCTATTAATAGGAATAAAATAATAATTCCTATAAATCAAGTATATTTTAAATTAAAAGATTCATAATAAATTCCTCGTCCAATATGTAAATAAATACAAATAAAAAAAAAAGAAGCTCCATTAGCATGAAGAGTACGAATTATTCAACCATAATTAACATTTCGACAAATGTAGTTAATTCTATAAAATGCTATTTCAATATTAGCTGTATAATATATAGTTAAGAATAGTCCAGTAATAATTTGAATAATTAAGCATAATGCTAATAAGGATCCAAAATTTCATCATATTGAAATATTAGAGGGGGAAGGTAAATCAATTAATGATCTATTAATAATTTTTAGGATAGGATGTGTTTTTCGAATTGATTTATAATTATTTATCATTTGTTAAATTGAAGATCGTAGAGGGCCATAAAAAATATTTGTAATTTTAACTACAGCTACTAAAGTAATAAATAAATAAATTATTAATATAATTATTAATATTATTATTTGTTTATTGTAAAGTTTATTAATATTAATTTTATTTTCATTGTTAAAAAATAATAATAATTGTATTAAATTATTTTTTTCTAAATTGTTGATATTTAAATTTATTCAATTTAAATTATTTATATAATTGAATTGAATTATAATAATTATAATAAAAGTTAAAAAGATAAATATTTTAATTTTAGGGGTTGGTATAAAAAGTTCATTAGATGCAATTCTTGAGACATAAATAAATAAAACTAATAATCCTCCTAAAAAGGTTAAAAATAAAATATATGAGAATCAATAAGAGTTAATTATTATCCCTGATAAAATACAGGTAAATAATGTTTGAATTAAAATTATTAGTCCTATAGCTATTGGGTGATTTATGAAGTATATACAAAAGGTTATTATTATAATTAATAAAGATAAAAATAATTTTATAATATCAAATCCAAAGAATAGTTTAAATAAAATAATAATTTTGGAGATTATTGATAAAGAATTTCTTTTTCTTTGAAGTTTTTAAAGAAATTTCTTATTTTTGATTTACAAGACCAAAGTTTTATTTAAACTATAAAAACTAAGTAAAAATAAATGATAATTTTTAATATATTAATAGTTTCTTTAATTATATTTTTTATTGGGGCTTTAATTTTTGTTTCTCAAAATAAGCATTTGTTAATTGTTTTATTAAGATTGGAATTTATAGTATTGAGAATTTTTTTTTTATTGTTATTATTATTAAGTTTTATTAGTTATGATATATTTATATTAATGGTTTTTTTGGTATTTTCAGTTTGTGAGGGGGCCTTAGGCTTATCAGTTTTAGTTTCTATAATTCGAACTCATGGTAATGATTATTTTCAAAGTTTTAGTTTATTATAATTATTATTATTATTTAATTAAAATATTAATAATTGTGAATTTTAAGATTATATTAATTATTATTATTATATTTAATTAATGATAAAATTTTTATTTATAATAATTTTTATAATTCCTTTATGTTTTATAAAAAATATATTTTGAATGGTTCAAATATTATTATTTATTATAAGATTTTTATATATGAATTTAAGATTGATAATTTGAGGGTTTAATAATATTAGTTATATATTTTCTTGTGATATAATTTCTTTTGGTTTAATTTTATTAAGAATTTGAATTTGTACTTTAATATTAATGGCTAGAGAAAATTTATTAAAATTAAAATTTTTTATTAACTTTTTTTTATTTAATATCATTTTTTTATTAATTATATTATATTTAACTTTTAGTGTAATAAACTTATTTATATTTTATTTATTTTTTGAGGGTAGTTTAATTCCTACATTATTATTGATTATTGGCTGAGGATATCAACCTGAACGTTTACAAGCAGGGATTTATTTATTATTTTATACTTTATTTGTTTCTTTACCTTTATTAATAGGTATTTTTTATATTTTTAATTCTTATAATTGTATAATAATTTATTTTTTAAAATTTTTAAATTTAAATTTTATTATTTTATATTTTATTATAATTAGTGCTTTTTTGGTTAAAATGCCAATATATTTTGTTCATTTGTGATTACCTAAAGCTCATGTTGAGGCCCCAGTTTCAGGGTCTATAATTTTAGCAGGAATTATACTTAAACTAGGGGGTTATGGGTTATTACGAGTTATAATTTTTTTACAAGAAATTAATATAAAATTAAATTATTTTTGAGTTATTATTAGAATTGTAGGAGGTTTTTATATTAGATTGAAGTGTTTTTGTCAAGTTGATATTAAGTCTTTAATTGCTTATTCTTCTGTAGCTCATATGAGTTTAGTTATTGGGGGAGTTATAGTTATAAATTATTGAGGATTTATAGGTTCTTATATTTTAATAATTGGCCATGGCCTATGTTCTTCAGGTATATTTTGTTTAGCTAATATTAATTATGAGCGAGTTCATAGACGAAGATTTTATATTAATAAAGGTATGATAAATTTTATACCTTCAATAAGTTTATGATGATTTTTATTAATATCTTCAAATATAGCAGCTCCTCCTTCTTTAAATTTATTAGGGGAAATTAGTTTATTAAATAGATTAGTAAGATGATCTTGATATATAATATTTATTTTAATGTTAATTTCTTTTTTTAGTGCTGGTTATAGTTTATATTTATATTCTTATAGTCAGCATGGAAAATATTATATTGGTTTATATAGTTTTTATTCAGGGGTATCTCGAGAGTATTTATTATTATTATTACATTGATTGCCTTTAAATATTTTAATTATAAAGGTAGATTATATTATAATTTGATTTTAATTTAAATAATTTAATAAAAATATTGATTTGTGGGGTCAAAAATATGAAGATTAATTTCATTTTAAATTATCAATAAAAATTTAAATTTTATTTGTTTTAATTATTTTTTTTTTTTATTTATTTTTAGAATAATAAATTTTGTTTTTTTAGTTTATTTTATTATAAATAATTTAGTTTTATTTTTAGAATGAGAAATTATTTCAATTAATTCTATTAGAGTTGTTATATCTTTATTATTAGATTGAATATCTTTATTATTCATAATATTTGTTTCTTTAATTTCTTCTGTTGTTATTTATTATAGAAAAAGTTATATAAATTCTGAATTAAATTTAATTCGATTTATTAATTTAGTATTTTTATTTGTTATTTCTATAATTTTATTAATTATTAGTCCTAATATAATTAGAATTTTGTTAGGTTGGGATGGTTTAGGTTTAGTTTCTTACTGTTTAGTAATTTATTATCAAAATTTAAAATCTTATAATGCGGGAATATTAACTGCTTTATCAAATCGGATTGGGGATGTTTTAATTTTAATAGTTATTTCTTGAATAATAAATTATGGAAGTTGAAATTATATTTTTTATTTATATTTTATAAAGAATGATTTTGTTATACTAATTATTGGTGTAATAATTGTTTTAGCCGCTATGACTAAAAGAGCTCAGATTCCTTTTAGTTCTTGATTACCAGCTGCAATAGCAGCTCCAACACCTGTTTCTGCTTTAGTTCATTCTTCAACTTTAGTAACTGCTGGGGTATATCTTTTAATTCGATTTAATATTTTATTGATTGATATAATTATTTTAAAAATTTTACTTTTATTATCTGTTTTAACTATATTTATATCTGGAATTGCTGCTAATTATGAATTTGATTTAAAGAAAATTATTGCTTTATCTACTTTAAGACAATTAGGGTTAATAATAAGTATTTTGAGAATAGGATTTAGTGATTTGGCTTTTTTTCATTTATTGACTCATGCTATATTTAAAGCCTTATTATTTATATGTGCTGGGGTGATTATTCATATAATAAATGATATTCAGGATATTCGATATATAGGGGGAATTAGTTTTTATATTCCTTTAACTTCTTTATGTTTTAATATTTCTAATTTAGCTTTATGTGGTATTCCTTTTTTAGCTGGATTTTATTCTAAAGATTTAATTTTAGAAATAGTAAGTTTTAGTAATTTAAATAGATTAGTTTTTATTTTTTATTATGTTTCTACTGGGTTGACTGTTTTTTATAGATTTCGTTTGTTAATATATACTATATTAAGTGATTTTAATCTTTTATCAATTTATAATTTATATGATGAAGATTATATTATATTAAAAAGTATATTTACATTATTATTTATAAGAATTTTAAGAGGTAGATTTTTAAGATGAATAATTTTTTCTTATCCTTATATGATTTATTTACCTTTTAATTTAAAATTAATAGTAATTTATGTGACTATTTTAGGGGGATTATTAGGTTATTTAATTAGAAATATAAAAATTTATAGAGTAAATAAGTTTTTAATTACTTATAAAATAAGAAATTTTTTAGCTTCAATATGATTTATACCTTTTTTATCTACTTCTGGTTTAATTTATTATTTTTTAAATTTTAGTCAAAAATTATATAAAAATATTGATTTAGGTTGAAGAGAAACCTACAGAGGTTATGGGATAGTTAGAGTTTTAAAAAATTATTCTATTTTTTATAGCATGTATCAAATAAATAATTTTAAAATTTATTTATTTAGATTTATTTTATGGGTTATAATTGTTTTATTTATTATATTATTAATATAATTTAAATAGCTTATATTTATAGAGCATAATATTGAAGATATTAAGGAAATTAATAAATTTTTAGATATTTATAAAAATAATAAAATTTTATTTTTACAATGAAAATGTAAAGTTTTATAATAAACTATATAAACAATAAGAAATATTAATGGAATTTAACCACTAAAATTAAAGTTAGCAGCTTTATTTTAATCTTTATATTTCATTTAAAATTTAATTAGAATATTAAAAATTCAATTTTATCATTAACAGTGATATACCTCTTTTTGGTTTTAATTAATGATGTATACATATATATATATATATATATATATATATATTACAAATAAGGAGTTATACTAACTCTATCTTTTAAGTCGAAATTAAATACAAAATTGCTTCTTATTTGTTTGTAAGATAAATTGAAATTTATTTCAATATTATTTGAATGCAAATCAAAAGTTTTATATTTAAACTATAATCCTTAATTTAATTAGTTCAATTTAATATATTTTGATTTCATTCATGATAAAGTCCGAATAATAAAATTAAAATAAAAAAAAGTCTAATTTTTCTTCAAGTTAAAAAATTAACTATTTTAAAAGTTAAAATAATTGGAAAAATTAAAGCAATTTCTACATCAAAAATTAAAAAAATAACAGTAATTAAAAAAAAATGTAAAGAAAAAGGAATCCGAGCTGATGACTTGGGGTCAAATCCACATTCAAAAGGTGATGATTTTTCTCGGTCGTTAAATGATTTTTTGGGTAAAATGATTGATAGAAATATTATAATATTAGAAATAATTATAATTATTATAAAAATTAAAAATAGTAAAATAATTATTTATATTAATTTAAAAATTAAACTTTTTGATTGGAAGTCAAATATACTAAATATATTATATAAATAGTTAGTTACCTCATCAATAAATTGAGATATAGAGAAATAATCATACGACATCAACAAAATGTCAATATCAGGCAGCTGCCTCAAATCCAAAATGATGATTTTTAGAAAAATGATTAAATAATTGTCGTAAAAAACATACTATTAAAAAAAAAGTTCCAATAATAACATGAAGTCCATGGAATCCTGTTGCTATGAAAAATGTTGCTCCATAAATTCTGTCTGCAATAGAGAAAGAAGCTTCCATATATTCATAAGCTTGTAAAATAGTAAAATATACTCCTAAGCAAATAGTAATAAATAATCTTTGATTTATTTGAGATTGATTATTTTCTATTAAGGCATGATGAGCTCATGTTACAGTTACTCCAGATCTAATTAAGATAATAGTATTTAATAATGGAATTTGAAATGGGTTGAAGGGGGAAATACTTAAAGGGGGTCAAATTGCCCCAATTTCAATATTAGGGGCTAAACTTCTATGAAAAAAAGCTCAAAAAAAAGAAATAAAAAAAAAAATTTCTGATACAATAAATAAAATTATTCCTCATCGTAATCCTTTAGTTACTAAAATTGTATGTTTTCCTTGAAAAGTACCTTCTCGTCTGACATCTCGCCATCATTGATATATTGTTATTAAGGTAATAATATACCCTAAAATTAATAAATTAATATTAAAATTGTGGAATCATTTTACTATTCCTGTTACTAAAGTTAAAACACCTACAGCTCCTGTTAAAGGTCATGGGCTATAGTCTACTAAATGATAGGGGTGATTAAAATTTGTTTTCATAAAATTTATTTAATTTACTTCGCTAGAATATAATGTTCTTAAAATAGCGATTACATATGATTGAATAATAGCTACTGCAGATTCTAGAATTAATAATAAAATTTGAATAATAATTAATATAATAATAATATAAGATGATAAATTAGATCCTGTTCTTCTAAGTAAAGTTATTAATAAATGTCCTGCAATTATATTAGCTGTTAATCGAACAGCTAGAGTTCCAGGTCGAATAATATTACTAATAGTTTCAATTAATACTATAAAAGGTATAAGAATTGAGGGAGTTCCTTGTGGAATTATGTGGCTAAATATATGTTGATAATTATTAATTCATCCATATATTATAAATCTTAATCATAAAGGTAGAGAAATTGATAAAGTTAATGTTAAATGACTTGTTCTAGTAAAAATATATGGAAATAAGCCTAAAAAGTTATTAAAAAATACAAAAGTAAATAAAGAAATAAAAATGAAAGTAGATCCTTTAAAGTAATTATTTTTTAATAGGGTTTTGAATTCATTATGAAGTTTATTTATAATAAAAGATCAAAAAAGGAAAAAACGGTTAGGTATTATTCAAAAGTAATATGGTATAAATAAAATTCCTAAAAAAGTTCTAATTCAATTAAAAGGAATATTTAGTAAGTTTGTTGTAGGGTCAAAAATTGAAAATAAATTACTTATCATTTTCAATTTAAATTATTAATAATTTTTTTAATTTTTATAGGGGGATTTATTTTATTATTAAGATTTAAAATATAATAATTTATTATAATAAAAGTTAAAAAAACAATTAAAAATAAAATTAAAGATATAATTCAATTAATAGGTATTATTTGAGGGATAAAAGAATATTATTCAATTATAATAATTTAAATTTGACATATTTATGTTATTAATTTAACTAATTCTTTATTTTAATTAATTATAGAATCATTAGGAGTAATCGTTAATTTACTATAAAATGGTTTAAGAGACCAGTACTTACTTTCAGTTACCTAATGAAGAATAATTATTAATTCAATTGATAAAATTTTTAATTGAAATACTTTCAATTACAATAGGTATGAATCTATGATTTGCTCCGCAAATTTCTGAACATTGACCAAAAAAAATTCCAGGTCGATTAATAAAAAAGTTAGTTTGATTTAATCGACCTGGATTAGCATCAATTTTAACTCCTAAAGATGGAATAGTTCATGAATGAATTACATCTGTTGCTGTTACTATAATGCGAATTTGATTATTTATAGGTAAAATAATTCGATTGTCTACGTCTAATAACCGAAAATTATTGGAAGAAAGATTATTTGAGGGGATTATATAAGAATCAAATTCGATATTATGAAAATCTGAATATTCATAACTTCAATATCATTGATGTCCGATAGTTTTTAATGTGATTAAAGGATTATTAAGTTCATCTAATAAATATAATAAACGTAATGATGGTAAAGCAATAAAAATTAAAGTAATAGCTGGTAAAATTGTTCAAATTAATTCAATTATTTGTCCTTCTAAAAGAAATCGATTAATGTATTTATTAAAAAATAAATTTATTATTAAATAACCTACTAAAATAGTAATTATTAGTAAAATAATTAAAGTATGATCATGAAAAAAGATAATTTGTTCTATTAGGGGGGAAGCGCCATTTTGAAGATTAAAATTAGATCATGTTGCCATAAGTATTTAATTAAATTTTTCTAAAAAAAGGATAAACCTTTATAAATGGGGTTTAAATCCATTACATATAATCTGCCATATTAGAAGTTTCTTAAAATAGGAAGTTCATTATATGAATGTTCTGCTGGAGGTAAATTTTGATATCACTCAATTGATGATGATATATTTAAAGAAAATAATACGATTCGATAATAAATTATTGATTCTCAAATAATAATTAAGATTATTATTACTGCCAATAAAGAAATGTAAGAACCTAATGAAGAAATAATATTTCAAGAAATATATGAATCAGGGTAATCAGAGTAACGTCGAGGTATTCCAGCTAACCCTAAAAAATGTTGTGGAAAAAAAGTTAAATTTACACCAATAAATATAATAAAAAATTGAATTTTTAGTAAGAATGGGTTTATAGATAATCCTGTAAAAAGAGGGTATCAATGAATAAATCCCCCAATAATAGCAAATACTGCTCCTATAGATAAAACATAATGGAAGTGAGCAACTACATAGTAAGTATCATGTAAAGTAATATCAATAGAAGAATTAGCTAAAATAACTCCTGTTAAACCTCCAACTGTGAATAAAAAAACAAATCCTAATCTTCATATTATAGAAGGGCTATAGTTAATTTGAGTTCCATGTAAAGTAGCTAATCAACTGAAAATTTTAATTCCAGTAGGTACGGCAATAATTATAGTTGCTGATGTAAAATAAGCTCGAGTATCAATGTCTATCCCAACAGTAAATATGTGGTGGGCTCATACAATAAATCCCAATAAACCAATTGCTATTATGGCATAAATTATGCCTAAGCATCCAAAAGTTTCTTTTTTTCCTCTTTCTTGAGAGATAATATGCGAGATTATTCCGAATCCTGGAAGAATTAAAATGTAAACTTCAGGATGCCCAAAAAATCAAGATAAATGTTGGTAAAGAATTGGATCTCCCCCTCCAGCAGGATCAAAAAATGAAGTATTAAGGTTTCGATCTGTTAAAAGTATTGTAATAGCTCCTGCTAATACTGGGAGAGATAAGAGTAGTAAAAATGCAGTAATTCCTACAGCTCATACAAAAAGGGGTATTTGATCAAAAGAGAGGTTATTTAATCGTATGTTAATAATTGTTGTAATGAAATTGATTGCTCCTATAATAGAAGAAATTCCAGCTAAATGTAAGGAAAAAATAGCTAAATCTACAGATCTTCCTCCGTGAGCAATGTTAGCTGAGAGAGGGGGGTAAACAGTTCAACCTGTTCCTGCTCCAGTTTCTACAATACTTCTTGAAATTAAAAGGGTAAGAGAGGGGGGTAATAGTCAAAATCTTATATTATTTATTCGGGGGAAAGCTATATCAGGGGCTCCTAATATTAAAGGAATTAATCAATTTCCAAATCCTCCAATTATAATTGGTATTACTATAAAAAAAATTATAATAAAGGCATGAGCAGTTACAATAGTATTGTAAATTTGGTCATCTCCAATTAAAGAACCAGGGTTTCCTAATTCAGCTCGAATTAATAAACTTAAAGACGTTCCTACTATTCCTGCTCAAATTCCAAAAATAAAGTATAATGTGCCAATATCCTTATGGTTTGTTGAATAAAGTCATTTTCGCTAATTAAAAATGAATAAATAAAAATAAAATGGCTGAGGAAGTATAAGCGATAAATTGTAAATTTATTAACGAGAATTTTTCTCTTTTATTAAATTAATTAAAATTAGTTTTATAGTCAAAAATGATTTAAAATTGCAAATTTTAAGGTATATAATATATAATATTAAAACTTTAAATTAGATAATATTAAACTTTAAGGTTTAAAGAATAGTATTATCTTTATGAACAATTTTGAAGATTATTAGTTTAATTTAACTTAAAACCTTATAAGTATAAAAAAGTTCTAAGAATTATTCCTAAAATTGAAATAAATGAAAAAAAATTACTAAAAAAATTTAATTTGTTATTAATAAAAATTTTAAATCATTTTATTTTTAAATAATTAAATATAATACATGAATATATAATTCGAATATAAAAGAATAAAATAACTAATCTTCTTAAAATAAAAATTAAAGTTAATAAATATAATTTATTAATTATTAAAAAATTAATAATAATTCATTTAGGTAAAAATCCTAAAAATGGGGGTAATCCTCCTAAAGAAAGAAAATTAATTATTAAATTTATTTTAATTATAAAATTTATATTATTAATAAATAATTGATTAATAAAAAATATATTTGTAATATAAAATAAAAAGCATATAATTCTGATTAAAAAAGAATATAAAAAAAAATAAAAAAATCATAAATTTTCTCTAATAATAATAGAAACAATTATTCACCCTAAATTATTAATTGAAGAAAAAGCTATTAATTTTCGTAAAGAAGTTTGATTTAATCCTCCAATAGCCCCAATTATAACATTTAAAATTGCTATTAAGAATAGAAAAATTATATTAAAATAATAAGACAATAAAATTATGGGGGTAATTTTTTGTCATGTTATTAAAATAAAATTATTAAATCATGATAATCCTTCAACAATATTAGGGAATCAAAAGTGGAAGGGGGTAGATCCTATTTTTATTAAGAGAGAAAAGTTAATAATTAATGAAATAAAATTATTAAATAAATAATTTTGAATTGAGATTAATTTAATTAGAATAATAAATAAAAAAGTAATTGAAGCAATAGATTGGGTTAAAAAATATTTTAGAGAAGCTTCTGAATTTATTAAATTATTGCAATTAGAAATTAGGGGGATAAATCTTAAGAGATTAATTTCTATACCAATTCAACATCCTAATCAAGAATTTGAAGAGATAGCAATTAAAGTTCTAAAAAATAAAATAAATAAAAAAAATATCTTATTTTGAATTCGAAAATAAAAAATATTTAAAATAAATAATAAAATATTATTAATAAAGAATTTCAATTTCTTTTTAATTTAAATATATTTTAGTGTAAGATGCACAATAGTTTTTGATACTATTAGGTATAGTTTAATTCTATAAAATATAATAAAGGTAGGAATCTACTTAATTTATCCTATCAGAATAATCCTTTAATCAGGCACTTTATTTTTTTAAAAAAAAGGAGATCTTTATATTTGAGGTATGAGCCCAAAAGCTTAAATTAGCTTATTTTTAA